TAGTAATGTGCTATTGTAATATTACATTATTGTAATATTACATTATTGTAATATTACATTATTGTAATATTACATTATTGCAAATGTTAACGTAGCTTAATTAAAGCATAACTCTGAAGATGTTAAGATAAGCCCTAGAAAGGCTTCGTGGACATAAAAGCTTGGTCCTGACTTTTCTATCAGCTCTAACTAAACTTACACATGCAAGTATCCGCATTCCCGTGAGTAACGCCCTATAATTTTCCACCCGAAAACAAGGAGCTGGTATCAGGCACAATCTTATTTAGCCCACGACACCTAGCTTAGCCACACCCCTAAGGGAATTCAGCAGTGATAAACATTAAGCAATGAGTGAAAGCTCGACTTAGTTATAGATATTTTAGGGCCGGTCAAGCTCGTGCCAGCCACCGCGGTTATACGAGAGGCCCAAGTTGATAGCTATCGGCGTAAAGCGTGATTAGGGAAAATAAAAACTAAGGTCGAATATTTTCACTGCTGTTATACGCATATGAAAACATGAAAATCACCTACGAAAGTGGCCTTAACATAGCCTGAATACACGAAAACTATGGGACAAACTGGGATTAGGTACCCCACTATGCATAGCCGTAAACTTTGATAAAACATTACTTTTTTATCCGCCAGGGGACTACAAGCATAAGCTTAAAACCCAAAGGACTTGGCGGTGCTTTAGACCCACCTAGAGGAGCCTGTTCTAGAACCGATAACCCCCGTTAAACCTCACCCCTTCTTGTTATTTACCGCCTATATACCGCCGTCGTCAGCTTACCTTGTGAAAGAATAAAAGTAAACAAAAACGGTTTAAACCCAAAACGTCAGGTCGAGGTGTAGCGAATGAAGAGGGAAGAAATGGGCTACATTTCCTGTATTCAGGAAATAACGGAATATATTATGAAATGAATATATGAAGGAGGATTTAGCAGTAAATGGAAAATAGAGTGTTCCATTGAAACTGGCCCTGAAGCGCGCACACACCGCCCGTCACTCTCCCCGAACCTGTATAATTAATTAAATAAAACACTAGTTTGGTACAAGGGGAGGCAAGTCGTAACATGGTAAGTGTACCGGAAGGTGTACTTGGAAAAAATCAGAATGTAGCTAAAGATTTAAAGCACCTCCCTTACACCGAGAAGACATCCGTGAAAATCGGGTCGTTCTGATACCCAATAGCTAGCCTAACCATTAAATTTCAACATAACAATATTAATAACCCCTAATATTCTTATAAAATTAATTTAAAACATTCTCCCGCCTGAGTACAGGAGATAGAAAAGGAATATATAAAGCTATAGAAAAAGTACCGCAAGGGAACGCTGAAAAAGTAAATGAAATAACCCAGTAAAGTAATAAAAAGCAGAGATTACATCTCGTACCTTTTGCATCATGAATTAGCAAGTCCATATTAAGCAGAAAGCGTTCTAGTTTAACTTCCCGAAATTAAGTGAGCTACTCCAAGACAGCCTTTAAATAGGGCAAACACGTCTCTGTGGCAAAAGAGTGTGAAGAGCTTCGAGTAGAGGTGATAAACCTACCGAACTTAATTATAGCTGGTTGCTTAAAAAACGAATAGAAGTTCGGCCTTTATTCTTTTTTATTTATTTATATAATTAGTTTTATTCACAATATCAAAGAAAAATAAAGAGTTATTCAAAGGAGGCACAGCTCCTATGAAATAAAAAACAACTTTACAAGGCGGATAAAGATCATAATTAATTAAGGTAAATGTTCTAGTGGGCCTAAAAGCAGCCACCTAATAAGACAGCGTTAAAGCTCAAATATCACTACACCAGTAATAACGAGAATTACATCCCACTCCCCTAAGTTTATTAAGCTATTCTATTTTATAGAAGAAATTATGCTAATATGAGTAATAAGAGAACAACCTCTCCAAGCACACGTGTAATTCGGAACGGAAAATCCACCGAAAATTAATCGAACCCAACAAAAGAGGGTATTGAAATAAAAATGGACAACCAGAAAACACTTCAGAATTATAACCGTTAATCCTACACTGGCGTGCACCCGTGGAAAGACTAAAAGAAAAAGAAGGAACTCGGCAAACATATAACTTAAGCCTCGCCTGTTTACCAAAAACATCGCCTCTTGATTATAAAACATAAGAGGTCCCGCCTGCCCTGTGACTTAACGTTTAACGGCCGCGGTATTTTGACCGTGCAAAGGTAGCGCAATCAATTGTCTTTTAAATGAAGACCCGTATGAATGGCATAACGAGGGCCTGACTGTCTCCTTTTTCCAGTCAATGAAATTGATCTTCCCGTGCAGAAGCGGGAATAATAACATAAGACGAGAAGACCCTATGGAGCTTATAAACGCAAGAGCAGACCACATAACTTACTCTTAATTTGCTAGATTTTAAACCAACTGGCCCCTGCTCCAATGTTTTTGGTTGGGGCGACCATGGGATAAAACCAAACTCCCACGAAGAATGAAAACATAACATTTTTCAATTTAAGAACAACAGTTCTAAAAAACAGAACTTCTGACTTTTATTGATCCGGCTTAAGCCGATTAACGAACCGAGTTACCCTAGGGATAACAGCGCAATCCTCTTTTAGAGTCCCTATCGACAAGAGGGTTTACGACCTCGATGTTGGACCAGGACATCCTAATGGTGCAGTCGCTATTAAGGGTTCGTTTGTTCAACGATTAAAGTCCTACGTGATCTGAGTTCAGACCGGAGCAATCCAGGTCAGTTTCTATCTATGATATGATCTTTTCTAGTACGAAAGGACCGAGAAGAAAAGGCCCCTGCTCTAAGCAAGCCTTTCCCCCATTTAATGAAGTCAACTAAATTAAACAAAGGGGCATAGGCCCTTATTGGCCAAGATAATACTGTTTGGGTGGCAGAGCCCGGATAATGCAAAAGACCTAAGCCCTTTTTACAGGGGTTCAAATCCCCTCCTAAACTCATGCTTATGATTCTATTAACAATTATTCTTAATCCCTTAATTATAGTCATTTTTGTCCTACTAGCCGTAGCACTCTTGACCCTGATTGAACGTAAAGTATTAAGTTATATACAACACCGAAAAGGTCCTAATATTGTTGGACCCTACGGTTTATTACAACCCATCGCAGATGGTTTAAAACTATTCATGAAAGAACCAGTACGGCCTTCTTCATCCTCCCCTTTTTTATTCCTGTTCACTCCTATTATAGCACTAACTCTTGCACTTACCTTATGAACCCCCATTCCCTTGCCATTTACTTTAGCTGATTTAAACCTAAGCATTTTATTTATTTTAGCAATTTCCAGTTTAACCGTGTACTCCATCTTAGGATCAGGCTGAGCCTCTAACTCCAAATACGCCCTAATTGGGGCGCTACGAGCAGTAGCCCAAACTATTTCTTACGAGGTAAGTCTGGGTTTAATCCTCCTTAGCACTATTATCCTTGCTGGCGGCTTTACATTACAGACATTCACCACAGCCCAAGAAAACATTTGACTTATTATTCCCCTCTGACCTCTAGCCGCAATATGATACATTTCTACTTTAGCAGAAACCAATCGAGCCCCCTTCGATTTAACAGAGGGAGAATCAGAACTAGTTTCTGGTTTTAATGTAGAATATGCTGGAGGCCCATTCGCATTATTTTTTTTAGCAGAATACGCAAATATTCTACTTATAAATACTCTTTCCGCAATTATCTTCCTAGGTACCTCTTTCTCCCATTTAATACCAGAACAAACTACCTCCAGCTTAATAATTAAAGCCACCACCCTCTCTGTTGTATTCCTCTGAGTCCGAGCCTCCTACCCCCGCTTTCGTTATGATCAGTTAATACATTTAATCTGAAAAAATTTTCTTCCACTGACACTTGCCCTCATCATTTGACATATAGCTATACCACTTGCTTTTATAGGTCTCCCTCCCCAAATATAGGAGTTGTGCCTGAATTATAGGGTTATTTTGATAGAGTAAATCATGGGGGTTAAAATCCCCCCGACTCCTTAGAAAAAGGGGACTTGAACCCCACCTGAAGAGATCAAAACTCTTAGTGCTTCCACTACACCACTCTCTAGTAAAGTCAGCTAAACAAGCTTTTGGGCCCATACCCCAAACATGTTGGTTAAAATCCTTCCTTTACTAATGAACCCTTACATTTTAATAATACTTTTATTTAGTTTAGGCCTAGGAACTATAATAACTTTCACTAGCTCCCACTGATTGTTGGCATGAATAGGCTTAGAAATTAACACATTGGCAATTATTCCTCTAATAGCCCAACACCATCACCCCCGAGCTATGGAAGCAACTACCAAATATTTCCTAATTCAAGCAACTGCAGCGGCCACATTATTGTTCGCAAGCATCATAAATGCTTGACTGACTGGTCAGTGAGAGATCAAAAATATAAATCACCCTCTCACAATTACCATAATTACCCTAGCTTTAGCATTAAAACTAGGACTGGCTCCCATGCACGCTTGGCTTCCTGACGTTCTCCAAGGATTAAACTTAAATACAGGACTAATTCTTGCAACCTGACAAAAACTCGCCCCATTTTCATTACTTATCCAAATTCAACCCTCAAGCTCCCACTTACTTATTCTTCTCGGCCTATCCTCCACATTAGTAGGCGGCTGAGGGGGCCTCAACCAAACACAGCTCCGAAAAGTTCTCGCCTACTCTTCAATTGCCCATCTAGGCTGAATAGTATTAGTTATTCAATTTTCACCATCCATTACTTTATTAACCCTATTAATTTATTTTGTTATAACCTACTCAATCTTTACTCTTTTTAAACTAAACAATTCAACTAATATAAATACCTTGGCCTCTTCTTGGGCCTATACCCCAGCTTTATCAGCATTAGCCCCTATAATTTTTCTCTCCTTAGGTGGGCTTCCCCCTCTATTAGGTTTTCTCCCTAAATGAATGATTATCCAAGAATTGTCGAACCAAAATATAGCTACAGTAGCCACCCTAGCAGCCTTATCAGCACTTCTAAGCTTGTATTTTTACCTACGATTATCTCATGCTTTAATCCTAACCATTTCACCTAACAACACAACGGGAACCCTCCCATGACGCCTCCCCAATCTTTCTACCACTATACCCTTAGCCATTGCATCGTCAATAACAACATGTCTTCTTCCCCTATCCCCTCTCATACTTTCCATTTTTATAATCTAGAGATTTAGGCTAGACCTAAACCAAAGGCCTTCAAAGCCTTAATCAAGAGTGGAAACCTCTTAGTCTCTGTCCTAAGACTTACGGGACACTAACCCACATCTTCTGCATGCAACACAGACACTTTAATTAAGCTAAAGCCTTACTAGATAGGCAGGCCTCGATCCTACAAGATCCTAGTTAACAGCTAAGCGCTCAAACCAGCGAGCATCCATCTAGCTTTCCCGCCTAGCCTGGAAAAAATAGGCGGGGAAAGCCCCGGCAGGGGTTATACTGCTACTTCAGATTTGCAATCTGACATGTTTACACCTCGAGGCTATTGGTAAGAAGAGGACTCAAACCTCTGTTCATGGAGCTACAACCCATCACTTATCCCTCAGCCATCCTACCTGTGACAATTACCCGTTGATTTTTCTCAACCAATCATAAAGACATCGGCACCCTATATTTAATTTTTGGTGCATGAGCCGGCATAGTGGGGACTGCCTTAAGTTTGCTCATTCGGGCAGAATTAAGTCAGCCCGGCTCCCTCCTAGGGGATGACCAAATTTATAATGTTATCGTTACAGCCCATGCTTTTGTTATAATTTTTTTTATAGTAATACCCGTAATAATTGGGGGCTTTGGCAATTGGCTTGTACCGTTAATAATTGGAGCCCCTGACATAGCATTCCCTCGAATAAACAACATAAGCTTTTGACTTCTCCCCCCATCCTTTTTACTTCTCCTAGCATCATCTGGGGTCGAGGCTGGAGCCGGAACAGGGTGAACAGTTTACCCCCCTTTAGCAAGTAACTTAGCACACGCAGGGGCATCCGTTGATTTAACAATTTTTTCCTTACATTTAGCAGGGGTATCCTCTATTTTAGGGGCTATTAATTTTATTACAACTATTATTAACATGAAACCCCCAGCTATTTCTCAATACCAAACACCCTTATTTGTGTGAGCCGTAATAATTACGGCAGTTCTACTTCTTCTGTCTCTTCCTGTTCTTGCAGCTGGGATTACAATATTGCTTACAGATCGAAATTTAAACACAACCTTTTTCGACCCTGCAGGCGGAGGGGATCCTATCCTATATCAACACCTATTCTGATTTTTTGGTCACCCAGAAGTCTATATTCTAATCCTACCTGGTTTCGGAATAATCTCTCACATTGTAGCCTACTATTCTGGCAAAAAAGAGCCTTTTGGTTATATAGGAATAGTTTGAGCCATAATAGCTATCGGTTTTCTTGGGTTTATTGTTTGAGCACATCATATGTTTACAGTCGGAATAGATGTAGATACTCGAGCATACTTTACATCCGCAACTATAATCATTGCCATTCCTACTGGTGTAAAAGTATTCAGTTGACTAGCCACCCTGCATGGGGGCACACTTAAGTGAGATACACCTTTTTTATGAGCCTTGGGATTTATCTTTTTATTTACAGTAGGAGGTCTGACTGGGATCGTACTAGCTAATTCCTCACTAGATATTGTACTACATGATACTTATTACGTTGTAGCACACTTTCACTACGTCTTATCTATGGGTGCAGTATTCGCTATCATTGGCGGGTTCGTTCATTGATTTCCTCTCTTTTCTGGTTATACCCTTCATGATGCATGAACAAAAATTCATTTTGCTCTCATGTTTATTGGAGTTAACCTTACCTTCTTCCCTCAACATTTTCTAGGTTTAGCAGGTATACCTCGACGTTACTCTGATTATCCAGACGCATATACCCTTTGAAATACCATCTCCTCAATCGGGTCCTTAGTTTCACTTGTTGCGGTAATTATATTCCTTCTTATTATCTGAGAAGCATTTGCAGCTAAACGTGAAGTTATAGCAGTCGAGTTTACTCCAACTAATGTTGAGTGACTTCATGGCTGCCCGCCGCCCTATCATACTTTTGAAGAACCAGCTTTCGTTCAAGTTCGACTATCATAATATATACGGACGAGAAAGGAAGGAATTGAACCCCCATATGCTGATTTCAAGACAACCACATAACCACTCTGTCACTTTCTTTTAAGACACTAGTAAAATAATTACCCTACTTTGTCAAGGTAGGATTGTGAGTTAGACTCTTGCGTGCCTTATACATGGCGCACCCCTCCCAATTGGGATTTCAAGACGCAGCTTCCCCTGTGATAGAAGAACTTCTCCATTTTCATGACCATGCCCTAATAATTGTATTTCTTATTAGTACATTTGTACTTTACATTATTACTGCAATAGTCACAACTAATCTCACAAATAGTTATCTTCTCGACTCTCAAGAAATTGAGATTATCTGGACACTTCTCCCTGCTATCGTCCTTATTCTAATTGCCTTACCATCATTACGAATTTTATATCTAATAGATGAAATTAATGATCCCCATTTAACCATTAAAACAATAGGTCATCAGTGATATTGAAGCTACGAGTATACCGATTACGAAGAACTAGGATTTGACTCTTATATAGTCCCAACGCAAGACTTAGCTCCGGGCCAATTTCGTCTTTTAGAAGCAGACCATCGAATAGTAATTCCAACTGAATCTCCCATTCGAGTTCTGGTTTCTGCAGACGACGTTCTTCATTCATGAGCCGTTCCTAGCCTAGGGGTGAAAATAGATGCAGTACCTGGACGATTAAATCAAGTTGCATTTATCGTACCCCGCTCGGGTATTTACTATGGTCAATGTTCTGAAATTTGTGGAGCAAACCACAGTTTCATGCCAATCGTAGTAGAAGCTGTTCCTTTAGAACACTTTGAAAACTGGTCTTCTTCAATACTTGAAGATGCCTCGCTAAGAAGCTAAACTGGGTACAAGCGTTAGCCTTTTAAGCTAAAGACTGGTGACTCCCAATCACCCTTAGTGAAATGCCTCAGCTTAATCCAGAGCCATGATTCTTAATCCTAGTCTTTTCTTGAGCAATTTTTTTAACCCTAATTCCACCAAAAATCGTAGCCCATTACGTCCCTAACGAGCCCAGCAGTCAAAGTACAAGCTGGAAAAAAATAGGACTCTGAAACTGACCATGACAGTAAGCCTTTTCGACCAATTTTCAAGTCCTGTACTTTTAGGAATTCCTTTAATTGGATTAGCACTGTCTCTTCCATGACTTTTATTCCCTAAACCGCGCCTTCGATGGTTAAATAGCCGTCTTCTTCAACTCCAAAATTGGTTTATTATTCGATTTACCAACCAAATCTTTCAACCAATAGATCAAAATGGGCATAAGTGAGCTGCACTACTTACTGCTTTAATATTATTTTTAATTACTTTAAATATACTAGGTTTATTGCCCTATTCCTATACACCAACTACACAACTTTCAATAAACATAGCGTTTGCTGTTCCTGTATGATTGGCCACAGTCCTTATTGGGGCTCGAAATCAGCCTACTGTAGCATTAGCTCACTTACTACCAGAAGGAACCCCAACACTTCTAATTCCCGTTCTAATTATTATTGAAACTATTAGTCTTTTTATTCGACCTTTAGCCTTAGGCGTACGACTCACAGCTAATTTAACAGCCGGTCATCTTTTAATGCATTTAATTTCTCTCGCTGCATTTACCCTATTATCAATCATACCATCTGTAGCCATCCTAACCTCAATTGTCCTATTCCTTCTTACACTTCTTGAAGTAGCTGTAGCTATAATCCAGGCTTACGTATTTATTCTACTCTTAAGTCTTTATCTACAAGAAAATACTTATGGCTCATCAAGCACACGCATATCATATAGTAGACCCAAGCCCATGACCATTAACAGGCGCAGTGGCCGCTCTTCTTATAACCTCTGGGTTAGCAATTTGAATACACTTTCACTCCACAGTTTTAATATCTCTTGGCCTAATTCTGCTATTATTAACAATATATCAATGGTGACGAGATATTATTCGAGAAGGAACATTCCAAGGCCATCACACCCCTCCTGTACAGAAAGGCCTACGATACGGTATAATTCTGTTTATTACATCTGAAGTATTTTTCTTTCTAGGCTTTTTCTGAGCCTTTTACCACTCAAGCCTCGCTCCAACCCCCGAACTAGGCGGATGTTGGCCTCCTACAGGAATTACCACACTTGACCCATTTGAGGTACCACTTCTTAATACAGCTGTTTTACTAGCCTCTGGTGTAACCGTCACATGGGCCCATCATAGTATTATAGAACGTCAACGAGAACAAGCAATTCAAGCCTTGACCTTAACCATCGCCCTAGGTTTTTATTTTACTATCTTACAGGCAATAGAGTATTACGAAGCACCTTTTACAATTGCAGATGGCGTTTACGGCTCTACTTTCTTCGTTGCTACTGGATTCCACGGACTTCATGTCATTATTGGGTCTACCTTTCTAGCCGTCTGCCTTCTCCGACAAATCAAGTTTCATTTTACATCAGGCCATCACTTCGGGTTCGAAGCCGCTGCCTGATATTGACACTTTGTAGATGTAGTTTGATTGTTTTTGTATATTTCTATCTACTGATGAGGATCATAATTTTTCTAGTATAAGTTAGTATAAGTGACTTCCAATCACACGGCCCCGGTTAAATTCCGAGGAAAAATAATGAATGCACTTACTTTTATAATTTTAATATTCGCAGCACTTTCCGTCATTTTAGTCTTAATTTCTTTCTGATTGCCACTAATTAACTCCGACCAGGAAAAGCTATCTCCCTACGAATGCGGGTTTGACCCACTAGGCTCTGCCCGTCTTCCATTCTCCCTCCGATTTTTTCTAGTTGCTATCCTGTTTCTTTTATTCGACCTAGAAATTGCTTTATTATTACCACTACCATGAGGAAATCACCTCTTAGACCCTACAATAACATTTGTATGAGCATCAATCGTTCTAATTCTTTTAACTCTTGGCCTTATTTATGAATGAGCCCAAGGCGGCCTAGAATGGTCCGAATAAGAGATTAGTTTAATTAAAAACTTTTGATTTCGGCTCAAAAGATTATGGTTAAAGTCCATAACCCCTTAATGTTCCTCATCAAATTCGTCCTTTTGTCTATATTCACCTTAGGTCTTGCAGGACTAACTTTTAACCGTAAACACCTACTTTCCGCCCTACTATGCCTCGAGGGTATAATATTAACCTTATTCATAGCCCTTTCACTATGGACCTTACAACTTAATTCTATAAATTTTGCATCTTCCCCGCTTCTCCTGTTAGCATTTTCTGCTTGCGAAGCAAGCGTAGGGCTGGCCCTTCTGGTTGCCACTGCTCGAACACACGGATCAGACCGTCTTTCAACCCTAAATCTTCTACAATGCTAAAAATTCTTCTACCTACGATTATACTACTGGTATCAGCCTGGCTCACACCCTTTAAAAAAATGTGAACCACCACTCTCATACATAGCCTAATCATTTCCACAATAAGTTTAAATTTATTTTTATTAGGGAATTCGGGATGAGTTTGTCTTAATACATACATAGCAACAGATAATATTTCAAGTCCACTATTGGTTCTCTCTTGTTGACTTCTCCCGCTAATAATCATCGCAAGCCAAAAGCATATTAGCCTTGAACCCGAAAATCGACAACGAATCTACGTGGCTTTACTAATTACCCTACAAATCTTTTTAATTTTAGCCTTTAGCGCTACAGAGTTAATTATATTCTATATTATATTTGAAGCTACCCTAATTCCTACCCTGATTATTATTACCCGTTGGGGGAATCAACTAGAACGTCTAAATGCAGGCACATACTTTCTATTTTATACTCTAGCAGGGTCGCTTCCCCTCTTAGTAGCACTAATACTTTTCCAAAGCTCAATAGGAACTCTTTCTTTTCTTACCCTAGGATATCTCCCTCAAACAAATATAGAGACTTGATCAGCTACAATTTGATGAGCCGGTTGTTTAATCGCCTTTTTAGCTAAGATACCCCTTTACGGTGTTCACCTCTGACTTCCTAAGGCACATGTAGAAGCCCCTATTGCAGGATCTATAGTACTTGCTGCAGTTTTATTAAAACTAGGGGGTTACGGTATAATACGAATTATAGTAATTCTTGAGCCCCTAACCAAGGAAATAAGTTATCCCTTCATCATTCTGGCCCTATGAGGACTTGTAATAACAGGCTCAATTTGTTTACGCCAGACCGACCTAAAATCCCTTATCGCCTACTCATCAGTCAGTCACATGGGCCTAGTTGCTGCAGGTATTTTTATTCAAACCCCATGAGGATATTCAGGAGCTATAATTTTAATAATTGCCCACGGATTAACCTCGTCAGTTCTATTTTGTTTAGCCAACACCAATTACGAACGAACCCACAGCCGAACTATACTTTTAGCACGAGGCCTACAAATCTTATTCCCCTTAATAACCACTTGATGATTCATTGCAAGCCTTGCTAATTTAGCACTTCCCCCCCTTCCAAATCTAATAGGAGAATTAATGATTATTGTCTCCCTATTTCATTGATCAACATGAACAATTATTTTAACTGGACTGGGTACCTTGCTTACAGCAGCTTACTCCCTATTCCTTTTCCTTACAACTCAACGAGGTACTCTCCCCAATCATATACTCTCAATAGACGCCACACACACTCGAGAACACCTATTAATGGCCCTTCACCTTATTCCCCTACTTGCTCTTATGTTAAATACTCAATTAATCTGAGGTTGAACTGCTTGTAGGCATAGTTTAATCAAAACGTTAGATTGTGATTCTGAAAAAAAGGGTTAAAATCCCTTTGTCCACCGAGAGAGGCTCGACAGCAACGATAATTGCTAACTTTCGTATCCCCCGTTAAACCCGAGGGCTCCCTCGGGTAGCTTCCAAAGGATAACAGCCTATCCATTGGTCTTAGGAACCAAAAATTCTTGGTGCAAATCCAAGTGGCAGCTAAAGTGCAACACAACAATTATGCGATAATGACAGGGTTCACTCTAATTTTTTTAGTTTTATTCTACCCAGTATTGTCTTCCTTTCTACAAAAATCCAAACAACCAACCTCTATTCAAATTGAAAACGCCGTTAAAGTAGCTTTCCTCATCAGCCTATTCCCCCTCGCCATTTTTCTGTATAATGGGTCTGAAGCAGCGGTAACTTCTTGAACATGAACAAACACCCTTACTTTCGATATAAATATTAGTCTTAAGTTTGACTTCTATTCCCTTATTTTCGTACCAGTTGCCTTATACGTAACATGATCAATTTTAGAATTCGCATCATGATATATACACGAGGATCCTTTCATCAATCGCTTTTTTAAATATCTTTTAATTTTTCTTATTGCTATAATTATCCTAGTAACCGCAAACAACATATTTCAATTTTTCATTGGGTGAGAAGGTGTAGGGATTATATCCTTTCTTCTTATCGGCTGGTGATACGCCCGCGCAGACGCCAATACAGCAGCTCTTCAAGCCGTAATTTATAATCGTATCGGCGATATCGGTTTAATTGCAGCTATAGCATGGACTGCTACCAATTTAAATTCATGGGAAATTCCCCAAATATTTATTGCCTCTAAAAATATAGATTTAACCCTTCCCCTTGTAGGTTTTATTCTGGCTGCAACCGGTAAGTCTGCTCAATTTGGATTACACCCATGATTACCTTCTGCTATAGAAGGTCCCACACCAGTCTCCGCTTTACTTCATTCAAGTACTATAGTTGTAGCAGGGATTTTCCTTCTAATTCGTATTAGTCCCTTATTAGAAAACAACCAAATTGCCCTAACAACTTGTTTATGCCTAGGGGCTCTCACCACCCTATTTACTGCAACCTGTGCCCTCGCCCAAAATGATATTAAAAAAATTGTAGCTTTTTCTACTTCCAGTCAACTAGGCCTAATAATAGTAACAATTGGTCTTAATCAACCCCAACTAGCCTTCCTACATATTTGCACACATGCTTTCTTCAAAGCTATATTGTTCCTATGCTCGGGCTCAATTATTCATAGTCTCAATGGTGAACAGGATATTCGAAAAATAGGGGGTCTCAATCACCTTGCCCCATTCACCTCCACTTGTTTAATTATTGGCAGTCTTGCTTTAACAGGCGCCCCATTCTTAGCCGGCTTTTTCTCTAAAGATGCAATCATTGAAGCATTAAACACCTCCTCTTTAAACGCCTGAGCCCTGGCTTTAACCTTAATTGCCACCTCATTCACAGCCGTTTACAGCACCCGTATAATTTATTTTGTATCTATAGGAAACCCACGATTTAATGTCTTCTCTCCCATTAATGAAAATAACCCCGCCGTAATTAACCCAATCAAACGACTAGCATGAGGAAGTATCTTAGCTGGCTTACTAATTTTTTCTAACATCTCCCCCTCAAATACTCCTGTTATAACTATGCCAGTAACCCTTAAAATAGCCGCCCTGGCAATCACCATCCTAGGCTTTATCATCGCCCTTAAAATTGCCTCTATTACAACAAAACACCGTGACATCATACCAATCATGAACCCACACCACTTTTCAGTTTTAACGGGATATTACCCACACATAATACATCGTCTGAATCCTAAAAATAGTTTCTACCTAGGATTGCTTATCAACCTAATTTTAGATATAGCATGACTAGAAAAAATTATACCAAAATCAATCTCAAAGTCCCACCTCTCGCCCACAAACACCGTTGAAAATATACAACGAGGTGTAATTAAAATCTATTTAACCTTATTTTTACTAACAAGTATAATCAGCTTATTTATCATATTATATTAAAGTACCTAACACCCAAAAAACTACCAATCTAATGGCCAGTTCACACGTTAATTCTAGTACCACAAATAAAGTTAAAAATAGGATTCATCCTCCCAATACCAACAACCACCCGCCGCAAGAATAGATTAAACCCACTCCACTTGCATCTCCTCACAGCACACTCATTTCGCTGTTTCCTCCTAATAAATCCAACTCAAGACTGCTGCCATCCCAAAAAACAAATCCTCCAATCACTACCATAATAATATACAAAACCATGAAGCCTAAAACAGACTCATTCCCTCAACTTTCAGGGAAGGGGTCTGCTGCAAGAGCAGCTGAATAAGCAAATACTACCAACATACCTCCCAAATAAATTAAAAATAAAATTAGGGATAGAAAAGAACCGCCAAAACTTGCTAAAACACCACATCCTGCTGCTGCAACTAACACTAGTCCCAACGCAGCAAAATAAGGAGAGGGATTAGAAGCTACCGCTGCTAATCCAAGAATAAGTCCGAACAGACATAAATAAACTACGTATGCCACAGTTTCTACTAGGAGTTTAACCAAGACCAGCGGCTTGAAAAACCACCGTTGTATTCAACTACAGAAACACTAATGGCAGCACTACGAAAAAATTATAATATAGTAAAAACTGCAAACGAAGCCCTAGCTGATTTACCAACCCCCGCCAACCTTTCCTCATGATGAAACTTTGGCTCACTTTTAGGCCTATGCCTAGCCGTGCAAATCTCAACCGGCCTATTCCTTGCTATACATTATACCTCTGACATTTCCACCGCTTTTTCATCCGTAGCTCATATTTGCCGAGATGTAAATTACGGTTGGCTAATTCGAAACATTCATGCCAATGGCGCTTCCTTCTTTTTCATCTGCCTTTATTTACACATCGGACGAGGTTTATATTATGGATCCTACCTCTATTCAGAAACATGAAATGTGGGTGTAGGCCTTTTTCTTCTTGTTATAATAACAGCATTCGTTGGCTACGTTCTTCCATGAGGACAAATATCCTTTTGAGGGGCTACTGTAATTACCAACCTATTATCAGCAGTACCTTATGCAGGGACAATACTAGTTGAATGAATTTGAGGGGGCTTCTCAGTAGACAATGCAACTCTCACACGATTTTTCGCATTCCATTTCCTACTTCCCTTTACGATTGCAGCCCTAACCTTAACCCATGTTGTTTTCCTCCACGAAGTAGGATCAACCAACCCAATAGGGCTTAATTCAAACGCTGATAAAATCTCTTTTCATCCTTACTATTCCTATAAAGACGCATTAGGTTTTGTAATCCTATTACTCGCATTAATCGCCCTAGCTCTGTTCTCACCTAACTTACTTGGAGACCCCGAAAATTTTACCCCCGCCAACCCTATAGTGACTCCCCCTCACATTAAACCTGAGTGATATTTCCTATTCGCCTACGCCATCCTACGATCCATTCCCAATAAACTTGGAGGTGTAGTCGCACTACTAGCCTCAATTTTAGTCCTTTTATTAGTTCCAATTTTACACACATCAAAACACCGCGCTCTCACCTTCCGACCCCTAGGACAAGCCTTATTCTGACTGTTAGTGGCTGATGTGGCCATCCTTACCTGAATTGGAGGCATACCCGTAGAATATCCTTACGTCATTATTGGACAAATCGCATCCGTTCTTTACTTCTCTATCTTCCTACTTTTTATGCCAACATTAGCACTATATGAAAATAAACTACTAAAATGAAAATGTACTAATAGCTCAAGTTAGAGCACCAGTCTTGTAAACTGGATGTTGAAGGTTAAAGTCCTTCTTAGTGCTCAAAGAAAGGGGATTTTAACCCCCGCCTCTGGCCCCCAAAGCCAGAATTCTAAATTTAACTATTCTCTGCCAAGCTCCGCCCCACGCGGTTAAATGTCCAAATTTTTTTTATACATATATGTATTAACACCATTAATTTATATTAAACATTTTATATAATGCTTTCCTACATAACTTAAGTAAGACTAACCAATAATTAACACATTAATGACAACAAATGTAACCGCAATACATACATAAAGCTAAGAAAGTTTGTAGTAATTTTTTATTTATTTTAAATAGACGAAACTTAAGACCTAAAATAAATTCCATAAGTGAATATATACCAGGACTCAACAACCGGTAGTTCTTCCAACCTGCGATGCAGTAAGAGACCACCATCAGTTGATTTCTTAAGGTTAACTCTTCTTGAAGGTCAGGGACAGTAATCGTGGGGGTAGCTAATAGTGAACTATTCCTGGCATTTGGTTCCTATTTCAGGGTCACTTATTGAAATTATTCCTCATACTTTCCCTGACGCTGGCATAAGTTAATGGTGGAGTACATAATACGCGTTACCCACCATGCCGAGCGTTCACTCCAACGGGCAGCTGGTTCTCTTTTTTCCTTTTCCTTTCAGCTGACATTTCACAGTGCGCGCAATCTATTGGTACAAGGTGGAACATATACTCTGTTTGAAGTAATACCGTATAATTAATATAAGACTTTGGTTTATAAACAACATAACTGATATCATGAGCATAATAATGAAATATTTCTCCTAACTTATCATGACTCAATATACTCGGTATTTGTTCGTAAACCCCCCCTACCCCCCCAACACTCCTGAGATGCTATTCAATCCTGTAAACCCCCCGGAACCAGGAAGATCTCAGTCAGTGCAATTATTAAAATTTGTTAATTATATATAAGATATTGTAGTATTGTAGTATTATAGTATTGCAATATTG